GTATGGATTTCGTTCAATCCAAAATAATCGAAGGCCGCCTCTTCGAATTCCTAGTTTCTTATAATTTTATATACGGATCCCGGTATCCATCGAAAGAATTAATGGAAGAAGAATAATATGGGGCATATATATACTATATAAAATACTATATAACATAAAAGAAAATAAAACGAAACCAAGGAATTTTTTTATCCCCAGCCCAAGAAGTCATTGGTTGACCCAGTAACAGATGATCCGCGGAGTTCTATGGTAACTTCTTCGGATTTGTAAAAGGAGTAGAATAGATATACTAGAATAGTAGACCCTGCCAATTTAATTTGGCATGCTTAAAATGAGATGAGTCAAAAAAAGCATAAAAAACATTCTAGGAGTCTAATCTAAAACAAACGTGAAATGTGCGATATGTGGATCATTTAACGGAAGGAAGATCTATTTAACGGAAGGAAGATCTAATTTTCTTATGTGTATGTGTAGGACCTCTTTGGATAACCACTAGTCGCTTCCAGTAGAAAGTATGTATCGTCATAATAGCCAAATTTCTCTTCGAACAGTAAAAAAAATAGGGATTGATTTTTTCTCATTGTAATATCCATACAGTAAAAAAAATAGGGATTGATTTTTTCTCATTGTAATATCCATACATAACTCGGGTAAGCGCTGGTTCATCAAAATAGAATATTTAGGAAGAATTTAGGTGGAAAAAATTTCTTATCATGCGTAGATTTGAGTTTCGAAATACAACTATGGTAATCATTCATTCTTTGATCGAATGGTTATTATTCATTATTGTAATTTCTTATTCATTACTCTATTCCAGTAGAATTTTGGAATAGAATTTGGAAACAGAGACATTTTGCTTCGCAAAACGATCAATTAAACAATTGATACAATTCGATGATTACTCAATCGATTGTTCAATTAGTAACCTAGAGTCCACTCCTTCCCCATACTACAAGTGAAAGGGAAAATGTAAAGACTACCATTAAAGCAGCCCAAGCGAGACTTACTATATCCATGTGAATTATATCCCCTATCTCTATGAAAGAATTATTCCATTATTGATCAATAATCATAGTGGAATTAATGGCGGAGAGTCAAAATAGGATTTTGACTTATAAGACTATTGATGAACCAATCATTAAAAATGAGGGTTGCTTCATCCCTATTGATACTGGTTTGGACCATACCCATAACCCCAATTTTTCCAAAAATTTACAGGCTTTTATAGAGCCTACAGATTCTAAAAATAACGTATTGACACGCCTAGGCCTTTGCTTTTGCTTCTGCAAGACAAGAATTTGTCGAGTTAGATCAGTAGGATAAGAAATCCCAAGTCTTTTGTTGATCAGGCGACACCCAGATTTGAACTGGGGATAAAGGATTTGCAGTCCCCCGCCTTACCACTTGGCCATGCCGCCAAATTCGATCCAAAATGGATAAAAATATTATCCATTTTCTATTACAAATTCTTTTTGTAAGGGGATTACTGAACCTTTTTTTTCTTTTTTTTTTTTTATTTGGATCTTGAATCCCATTGTACTTATCCCTTTCAAAAAATTAATCTCTATTTTTTAGGTTTAGATTATTCTCTTCGATTGATTGTATCTCAAAAGACACACCACTTCAAAATTTTCCTTCTCTTTTCTATTGAGAAGAGAAAAAATAGATTTTCCCAGCCACAGACTGAAAAATGCAATTCAGGGCAAATTGGACCCATTAACTATTTACTTTTACTAATTTTACTTTTACTAATTCTATTAATTCAAAGTAAATAGTTAATTTGTATCTCAAATTGTGTTTCCTTAATGGCATAATAAAATCGAATTGATTTACGACTAATCAGTATCACAAATCAGTATCAATTATTTCCAATAATAAATCCTTTTCAATTTCAATTATAACAACATATATGTGTATATGTAAATATATGTAAACGTAAATATATGTAAACCAGGGAACAGAAATAAATTGTTACGCAAATATTGAGTCGGGTCTCTTAAATAAATTGTTACGCAAATATTGAGTCGGGTCTCTTTCTTATGCACATATCTCTATTCTATAATTGAATAAATAATAGGAATTATGATATAGTGCGACCTGACCTATGTTGCCCTAAGTAACACTACAACAAAAGGTGCTATATTGCCCTAAGTAACACTACAACAAAAGGTGCTATATCGGCATGTACTTAAAAAATACTACTCCTATTATGCAATTCAATCGTATTCTATAAATTTTACTACCAAAAACAAAAAGAATCCACACATTTTTTTTGAACTTTTTTTTTTTTGAACATTTTGAACATTAAAGTGTGCTAAAAAAAAAAGTAAACTCTATACTGCTCTTGATTATTCTATCTTTATCTCATTCATAAAGAGGGTATTTCATCTTGAATCCATTTTTTTGTACCCAATCTGATCGTAATATCATAATAATAGGTAGAAATTGGATCAATTTTTATATCCCATACAAGACTCCATAAGTGTAAGATGTAAGTTAA